GCCTTGTGCCCTACCTTTCATTCGAACTAGGCTACGATCTTTCTTCTCTTATGATATTTCTAGTAAGCGTCACAAAGAGCTTATTCTATCCCCCCCTTATTAGTAAAAGGAAAGCAGTGACACCGCTTACGAGAGCAAGGGATGATTAGTTATAAAATCTTGAACATGAACAAGGGTAGGAGCGATTACTGATTCAATCACACCGGAGACTTTCACAGCTACTATCACTCTAAGAACGGGTATTCATCCCAGAGTTCCTAGGCAAAGAAAGTCAAGCAGGATCGGATTCAGTTCCCCTTCTAGCGGCGGTTCCTGATTCAATTGTAAGTGGTACTCTTGATTCAATTCCACCAAACCCGAAAACAGTTCCATAGGAGCTTGCATTCGAGTCCTTTTCTTTATATATGATGTCACTTCTTTCCCCTGCTTTTAGTGAAGTTCCGAGCCTGAGTTCAATCCCAAAACCAAAAGTCCATCCCAGCTGTCAAAAGATCTATGTGCAAGGGACGAAGAATGCTTAAAATCCCGGTTATTCCTCTCCAAAGAAATCCCCGTATTCTATTCCTCAAGTCCCACATCGGCTTGATGCCATCTTCATGAAGGAGAATGCCCCTTCAGCGTCTGCTAAGATTAACTGTACAAAATCGGATGCTGTCAAATTTGCCTTAGTGCAGTTACTCTCTTTACTTTCTCTCAGTGAAGTTCCTAAATAGGAATATTTTTTAAAAAAGCTCTCGATTCAAAAGTCATTTCTCGAGTAAGATGAATGTGTAGCTTCTTCTCAAGCAGTAGCACCGGCAACTAAAACAGTCTTCTATCCAACACCGGTTACTTCTATAAGACAAGAGCTCCTAATGGAACAATTACCTATTCTATCTGATTCACTGCCAATACCCAGAAAATCTGGTATTCAGATTCAATTGCGACAAGAGCACGTTCGAGAGCAGGGGGCAGAAAGACCTTCTACTTCTATTGCATCAACAGCTGATTCAATTGCTATCAGTTCTAAGCCTTAGTCATCTATTCGATCAATGCAGCCTTACGACTGTTCTTTAATCCATTATTTTATTTGCCGCATTTCATAAAAAAGGAAGAGCTAATCTTTCTACTCTACCAGTTTTATGAAATATCGAGTTACCTCCCCCTTATGGATTCTCTTTCGGATAGGCCCTGAAAGGAGGAGGAAGGCTGGTCTGCTTGGGTAGCTCAATTCCAAAGCGTAGCTGAAGCTGGGGTGGGGCTAGGCATAAAAGCTTTCGCGGAATAGGAATAGCGAATGCAGGCACAAGAGAAAGGGTAATTTACCTTTTTCACTAATGATGAATTCTGACAGCTCTTGCCGGGACGTTTTCTAACTTTAGGAGCACAGGCTAATTCCATCGAGTAGGTCTTTTGTCTAGATCTTCTCTTTATCTTTCTCACCCATACCACCCTATTTAGATTTAAGTGCACCGCTTGCTTTCTTTCAGAACCTCGCCTTTGAGAAGCGGGTTGTCTTTCGTCGGACTTATATATACCCGAAAGTTCGGTTAGAGCTAGCAGCTTACCCTATTGAACTTTTGAGGTTAACCTAACCGGCAACAGAAAGATGCCCTGCCCTTCTAATTGAAAGCGGGAAGCCGCGAGCGATGACTTATTCTCCTACGTAAATAGCTTTTGGAAATCTTACCCTTTTATTTTATGTCCATCCGAAAAATGAAATAATTCAAAAGTGTGATTTAAATTAACACCCAACCTTCGACACAGGATAAAGGTCTCCTCTTTCTTCGCTTCGGGGACGGAGGTCCTACGGTAGGTAACAGCAGGCACAAGCAACTTGAGTTAGGGAGGCCCCTCTGTAATGTAACTTAATTAAGGAGGTAGGCGGCTTATCAACTTGACCTTACCCCTTATTGATACTCTTAAGCCCTCGCTCCAAGATTGAAGTTTGAATCAGAGAAAAAAGTCTCTTAACGAAAAACGGCTTTTGATCGGTCCCTGAAAAGCGTGATGTGGCTTAAACGCCCCGCTATTGGCTTTCTCAGCCTTTGTTTCAGCGGATTCTGATGCTTCAGCCTCTTCATACTTTCGATTTTGAAATTCTCTTTCTAGCCAACCTCCCTGGATCTTAGGATTCGGGGTGAGAAGGTGATTCTCACTGGGTTTCCGAACCATTCTAAGAAAGGCATTCGCTTGCTGATGCAGCTGATTCCGCCTCTGCTAATGCTTTTGTCTCAGTCTTCCGATTAAGCAGATGGCACTTCTTCCTCACCCTTGGAACCGACCGAGGCCCTATCCTTCCCTGTAATGAGACGAAGGAAGCGAAGCGGGCTGCTTGTCTTGCCTCGAGCCCTTTAGAGAAGAGAGAGGTACTGCTCTGGACTAGGATGGTGCTGCTCTGCTTAAAACTAGGCTAGGAAATGGGCCTCCCCCTCTACTCTAGGGTGCTTACACATTCTCTGAAAAAGGAGAAGACTTTTTTCTTATGCTTTACGGGTACGGGATGGGATCTTTGTTTCTGGGCTCTCAGAGTGGTCGCAGGTTAATATATCAAGCTTGGGACTGCTTCCCTCAGATCAGACTGGACTTAGGTTACCTACTTACTCAAGCTGTGAATCCTCATAAGAGGAAAGCAGCAACTTTCTATTTATAGAAGGTAGATTAGTTCTTTCATATCCGATCATTGCATAACTAGAAAAAGGGGATTGCAAATCAAATGGAAAAGCCCCTTTACTAGGTTGGGCTACTTTAAAAGACACCTACGCCTTCAAAGAAAGCCTATTTGAGACCACTTACTAAGGGCAAGTCTTAGTTTCAGTCTGTTCCCTTTCCTCTTAGTGTAAGTTCCCAAGGCGCAGGTATGATGCATACCAAAGGAAATTCCAAAGGCTGAGTTTAAGATCCCAAGGAAGGCAGAGTTGAAGTATTAGGTTAGGTCTCGAGGGCAGTGTCTAAGTGCAGGTCCGTTCAGCCGTTACCGGCCTATGTTAAGTAAGGGGGAAAGCCACCATTATTATTGGTCCGGTCATCGGGAACACATAATGCATGTATTGTTGTTTCAGTTATGGTGCACCCACCTCACTCAAACCGGTTTAACACTTCGGCCACCACACTTTGGTAACACTTAATGGATGTGTCATCAACAAGTTAAGCCTCCTGGTACTCTTCCAGGGTAGGGGGAGGAGAGGCGATATCAGTCCCCTTCCTAGCGGTAGCGTCCCTGTATGTTTTCTTCCTATTACGGAGGGGAAAGGTAAAACCTTAGCACAAGGTAATCGGTAGCACAAGGTAGAAAGCCAATATAACGAAAACCAAGCTCAAAGGATATTATACCAAGTTAGGCATCCAAGACAAGTCGCAGAAAATAGGGGGTTTAGGGGGCCCTATCCAAAGCATAATCTCTTGTGTATAGTGACCTAAGCGTGAGTCTAAGAGAAGAGGTAAGGTACAAATCCAATTCAAATGACTATAGTCAGGCCTAGCCAGGAAGGCTTATTCTCCTATCTATGCGGCGCACAGGGTGCGGGCATTCCATGAGATAGCTCACTGAAGCCTTTTTCTTGCTATTCCACCGGGATGGAAGGAAGCTTTCACAGATCCTCACAAGAAATTCCTGGCCCTCTTTTCCTTCTTCTTCTTTTTCAGCTCCTTCTCCCCTTTGGGCTTTATCGCCTGTCGCTTCTCAGTTTTCACCCCCTCACCAGAGTCCTCGTTCTGTAATTGCTATAAGCTGTAAAAGGTAGTACCATCTGTCAGCGTAACTTTGATGCACTGCTCTTCCCCATCAGTCTTAAGTTTCTTCTGATCCCTCTCGCTAGGCTCTGCTTCATCTCGCTTCATCAGGTTTTCAACTCTCTCGCTGGACTTCTCTGCATCTTCCTTCATTAAGTCCCCCCAACGAGGAAATAAACCTGGACCCTCTTTCAATGAAAGCTCTCCATCCTCGGCAAACTCCGAATAATGGATAGCGTCAGCAAAATGGATTTCAGATCTTTCGAAGGAAGTGCTCCCCGCAGGTACTCATACCTCTTTTCCTTTGATTCTACCTTTAATACATTGATGGTATGTCGATGGGACCGCTTGGTATTTATGAATCTATGGTCTGCCCAGAAGAGCGTGATATGTCGTCGGTGCAAAAACAACCTGGAACTCTATCGGACTCTTGAAAGGTCCAACGTTGCAATTGACTCTGACCATCCCATTCCTACAAAAATGGATTTGCCAATTCGAACTAAAATAATATACCTCGATAGGTGCTCCTCCAATGTTTTCTTTGGGAATGCCTAGCGCTTCAACAGTGGACATAGGTATGAGATTGACTGCGGAGTCAGGATCAACCATCACTCTCTTCACGGCCACCCCATTCATCTCTGCTTCAACATACAACGAACGGTTGTGGAAGGGGCGCCAACATGCCATCATCGGTGAAAATGACAGATTTCAGCTTCCCGCGAGTCACTCGCCGAACTCCTTCAGCCATGCAACACTGTGCAGAATTCAGGTGCAATTGCTACTCGCCAAGGCTTTCACAGCATCAGCCCTAACGGATTTGGTGAAGCATACTATATATAAATATAAAAACGCCAGGAGTTTCTTATTTTTCTTCAACCTTTCTTCGATAGGCTCAGAGGTATCAACCCTATGATATTCGCTTGGGGCTCCTCGTTGAATCTTTTCTTCAAAGGCGACCAAGCACTTCATGTTCGCCACCGCCTTTCCCTTGTGCCCTGGAAATGGATTAGCATCCACATTGCCTTGAAGCCTAAGCTCTCCTGACCTTATCTTCTTGTCAAAAATATCCCATAGCACATAACAGTCCATCGTGCTATGGGATATCTTCCTGTGATAGATACAGAATCGCGAATGCTTGAAGAAGCCAATAGCCTACAAGGTTGCCCGCAGACTTGCTTGACCTATTGAAATGCCAGTATAGACTTCTGGCACACGGTCGGCTAGCTAAAGGTCAGCTTCGGTTCTAGGCAAAGATCCGCCAGTAGCAGTTCCTTTCCCAGTTCCCATTCAACATTCATTCAAAGTATTCTCCCGCTTCAACCAGCTGCTTTGCGGACTGCTCTTGCTCTTACTGCTGCTTCCTATGCTTTCTGCTTCTGACTACTTGCCTTTCCAACTACGACTTTCGACCAGACTACTAGCACTAATGATCTTACTTCTGACCTGACTTCCCTTTCTGACTAAAGCTTTCGGACTACTGGTATTAAAGGAGCTTACTTCCCTTTTGAACTAGCTCCGTCCCTTGCTTCGCCCACTACTGCTAGAGTACATAAGACTTGGTACACTTAGTAAAGGAGAACACCAGCACCTTGTATAGGTTGGGTTGCTGGATACGGGATCCTCGTAGTAGGCTGGAATCCGTCAACAAAGACTTTCCTTTCTGTCTACGATTCCCGTCTCTTAATGAAATATGCTATGCCCGTCCCGTCTGCTAACGCTTATCGGTCTCAACTCTATCAATAGGTCTTCTCTCGCTAGCTCGTAATGAGGAAAACCTTATTCACGGCCTCTTTATGAGCCGAAATCGCGAGTTTAATGGGTCTCATAGGTCATGGTCTTCTCAAAAGATCGAAAAATCGCTTTATTTTCGGGCATAGGAGTTCGATTTCAATATCGACTTGTGGTTAGCACTCTTCTGTTCAATCCTTTCTCTCCCCGTCCTTCTCTTTCTCACTGCTAGGGTAAGGATCGTATCTGTCTTCCATGTTTAAAACAATGTAGCTTCTTGGTCGGCCTGGCTAAAAGTAAAGAATTGAGCTACTATAGCTGGAATACGGGAATAAAGCTATTTCGCTTCTTGGTCTCCATAGCCGCTGCAGCTGTTCGAAAGTCTATTATTGCGATTGAAAGCAATTCAACTGTGTTCGGAAGTGCTTTCTTGCCCATCCCCTAGGTTACTGTTTGTGGACCGGAATTACTTGGAAATCAACATAGTTGGAAAGACGCTTGACTTAGATGCTACGGCTGCGGGCGTAAAAACTACCTAACCAAGCATTATCAAGAGGCTAAGCATAATGGATATCCCAAGCAAGCAAAGCAAGTCTAAAGCATCCCTACATTTCCCTACTCTCTCTGTTTGGAACAGTGTGTGAGCCCTTACAATTGCCCAACCATTTTAGGTGCACCTTTACGCGAGGTCAAATCAACCTCCATAGTGTTAGTGATTCTTCATTCATGTTGGGCCCCTTTCTTTACGGAATGAAATAATCAAACCCTAACTTTTCCATTCACAAACTCAACCTTGCCCAAAACTTGAACTACTTTGAGGTTGGGGCCGAGAAATTCCTTATAGGTGTGTAAGGCGGTGTGGGAGGAGTTGTTGGCACATACTAAAGATTGTGCCCACTATGCGGCGCCACCCGTTACCGATAAAGTCCTCTGGGAAGCAAAGCTGTTGGGGTCGAGCTTTTCGCTTTTGTACCCACGTCGAAAATCACCACCCTTAGAAAATGCCCTCTGCAGTTACTCCAATAGTCCAAAACAAAAACGTGAGACTTTTAAATCCTGGTGTCACATGATGAGAAGGAAACCTCTAACGATAGGGGCTGCACATTCCTTGTTAAACCAATTCCTTGTTATGTAACAACAACAGGTTCCTGTCGGTAGCTGTTAACCCTCGCGACAAATAAAGTTTTCCATTCGACCACTACCTTTGTCTCCATACCAGCAAGCGCAAAAGAGAAGAAAAAGCATAAGCAGAAACTAGAAAGAAAAGAGATCTAATCTAATAAAAGCCTAAATCCGGAAGCTCCTGACGGAACGGAATTAGACTGAAATGCGGAACTACTCCTTCCAATGGCTTGCCTCGTGACCCCAACTGATGGAAGGGAGTACGAGCCGGCAAAGAACCTATGTGATCAAAGGACCGGAACAAGGAACTCAGAAGCATCTATTTCTCCCCTAGCGGCATGCTAGCAGAGGACAGCAAATCCACATCCCTCTGGGCAAGCAGCTGGTAGCAGTGACCCAATATCTGCGAACTCCCATCCGCAGAACCATCTGTACCACCAGGTGCTACTCCTCTTCGCCATATCTATTTCCATCTCCGAATCGATTCCTATTTACTAGATCCATTGCTCCCTCCTTCGTGCTCCCGTCTTTCCCGCTGCCATCTCTTTCTGTCTGCTCCCAGAGGTGCTGGTTCAAATCCAGTTCGTGACATGGTCATCTCGATGAGAATAAGCCACCTGAGCTCTTGACTTACGCTTTTCCGCTCGGGAGCCGGGCCTCTTTAGATACCACCTTCACCTTCCCCAGCGATCTGCCCTATCAACCTTCCAACATATTATCCTTCTATGAAAAGGAGGAATGATCCGGGGTAGGCCTGAACGAGTAAGTGAGACCATCACAGGAAGTAGATCATGTTTTTGAGGCACACCCCACACTGCTTTAAATAAAGCGCAGTGAACAGAAGACCAGACTAATGGCATGTTTGACCTGCCTTGCCTTCTTTCCCGCTGTTGAATCGACTAATCTGGGAAGGGATCTTTTGCCAATTTCATTCATCCGCGTGGAGCGAAGGGCACCTTCAAACAAAATGGAAGGGCGGCATTCGAGGGAAATTTCATCCAAGTGGATTACTCGCAGACTCCATACCAAGGATGTAAGTGTTCTCCTTCTTATTCGTTCAGTCAATGGGTCAGCTCAGTTAGTGAAGGGTACTTATGAGTTAACTAAGTGCTTGATCGATCGCGATTGAATCTAGGTCACTAGGGTCGTACTATCCGCCTGCTCCTGAGGTGGCTGAAAGGAATTCTTCGGTCCGTACGAGTGTTCTAGGGGGGCCATTGATCGCTCGCGAGTGCATCTACGTCTTGATCCGTCATGCTTCCATTCATCCATCAATCCGCCTGACAACATGGGGCCTTCGCGGAAGAGTGTTACCAAGACATCAACAAAGAACAAGTCGTCCCTTGCTTCGAGCACCCAAACCTATGAAACGGGGGGGCTAAGGTCCACTGGATCCATCATTCGAGGTGAGGGACAAAGAACGCCTTCTATCTCTCGTCCATCTTATGAGCGTTACTTGCTTTAGAGGGATCTCTAGCTGTGGTGGGCTATGGCGATGGTTTTTCGGTGTTGGGATGGCGCTTTGAGGCTTGCTCGCTTTGATTGCTGCTTACTTTGCTGATTACTCCCGTATGGCTGGCTTAGCTCAATGGATTTATTGATTGAGTTATTGCTTCCCGGCTTACTTGCTTGCGGAATGGATGGATTTATTGCTTGATGGGCTGCTTGCTTGATTCATCCAAATCCTTAGGCTTAAGCAACTAGAGGAGAAAGCACCTTACAACTACAGCTACGAATGTGGAAAGGGAGCTGCATCGACCCTTTCAGTGGTTTTAGGCGCTAAATGCTGGAAATATAGGTTAGTGCGGGATAATCAATATCCATTATTATAGCTATAGCCGAGACTTCTGTTGATGGAAGGGGATAAGCCGGTAGATGTCCTAAATAGGTGATGGGGATGGAACTAATCCCCCGCCACCTCGCTCAATGGAAGAGAGGGTCACCGCCCTTCAGAAAGAACTCGAAAGGAGGGACAACGAAATGGCGGCTATGATGATCCAGATGCAAGCCCTCATGGGCCAACTCACCACCATCGCATCGGGAGTAGGAACGTCCCAAACGCCGGCTTCATCGGCAAGACAAGACGCACCCGTGGTGGCTGAAGATCCACTCCTGCAGACCAACATGCAGAGGGCATTGCCAAACATGCCATCGCGAGCGGCTACTGCTGGCCCCGAACGAAGCAACAGCAACTGGGGGCATAAGCCCAACCCTCCTCGCAACAATGAATCAGTTGGTCAATAAACAAGTAAAAGAGGCCAGGGAAAGCAGGAGGCTTGCTTTCGAATCCAACCTTTCGCCCGGTCGCTAACCTATCTTTTTGAGTCCCTTTGTTCGCCCTTCTTTCCTGCCAGTAGTGTAGGCGGAGGACTTTATTTACGCTATTTCGTCAAATGAGAAGTTTGCAGGCAAGGACAAAAAGACGTTCTTTCCTACTTACTATAGGTAGCTGCGTCTCCTAGAAGATCTTGGCATCAAAGATCCGCGCTTTCCTCCGCGCTTTCCCGAGTGCACTTTCTTTCTGTTGAGCTAGGACCCTAACTTCAGATAGGACTTCCTCCTCCCAAGCGGCTTACAACTAATCTCCTTCCGGTTTAAAGAAAGGACTAGCATAGCTGGATGGGATGGGCAATAAGCACCAAATGAAGAAAGAAAATGAGTTACGTCAGGATTGGATGTTGAAAGAACCGGTAGTAAGGTAAGCTGGGAAACTGCCGTTAATGGCTTTCGTTGCTCGTACTGGGAATGCTGTCTTTAGTCGGTTACCTGCCTGCCCCCTTCCTTTATGTTGCAATTGGCTCGGTCATTCGGTCAGCTACTATCTATAAAGGAAGCGGTGCCTCCCCCTAGGCTCGGCTTTGCCTGCTCTCGGGCTATCACCTTTTTGATTTTCATTAACAGCCTGGTTGTGCTCTCTTTGGACGTCTACTTAGCGTAATCACGAACAGCTTAGCTTTTCCTTCGAGGAAAGGACTTTACTTGATCTGGCTAAGAATTCTTACTGTTCGAGAAGGCTTTCTAAAACCAAGTCCCAAAGTGCTTGCTTTCACCCGGGTCAAGGTCAATCCGGTCTCCGTCTGGCAGTAGGTCGCCAAAGAAGTCAGTGAGAGCCCGGAAAGGTGGAGATAAATGTATTTCGTTGTCTGGATTTCATCCTATTCCTGTAACCGGGTTTTAGTAAGTACAGTAGTAGTTGTTGGATCCTAGCGAGCGAGACGAGAGGAGAGTTGTTTCATGATAAGGAGAGTTGCTTGGTTTCGGCCTTCTTTTCTTTCTGCGTAAACTTCCCTGCTAACCTCTTTGCTTCAAAACCAAAGCGGAACTTACCTAGTAAAGATCGACTCAAATAGATGCTTATCAGTTGCTTTTTTTTCAGTTCTTTCTTTCTTTCATTGATGAGGTATTCCCTAGCTTCAATTCAGTGAATGCTTTTAACGAGCATTTGCTGGGCGATTATTTCAGATTGATCGGAACAAATAGATAAATGAAACTTTGAGCAAGTCTCCTTAAAAGCAGATAGGGTCATCAGAACAGGATCAGCCGAGGCTAAGACAAGAGGATGGCCTAAATGCAAACCATAAATAGCTGATAGCGTAAAAGCGCTCGGGGAAAGCACCTTGGGTCCCTTCCTTGAAAGGCGGATAACAATAAGAAGGAGCCCTGCTAGCTCGGTCAGTGGGCTTGCTTCTATCAACTGCACAGCCCTTTCAGGTATATCCCATACATCGATCAAGTAAGCTTTCACTTCAACGGAGATAGAAATTTCTCAATTCCCAGCGTGACACACTAGATAGAGCTGCAGAGACATGAATCAAATCCGGGTTGCCCATATTCTATATCTTGATTCGGAAAGATCACTTTCAGAACGAATGCATCTCAAGCTCTCGCTTTCAGAGCAGATGTGCGAGAAGTTTCATTACGAAGCTATGCTGATATCTATCGTTGAGTCAGGGGCTGGACCTTACCGCAAATCCACAAGCAAAGCATTGAATGAACACAGAAAAGAGTGGGAATATGCTCCTAGACTATAGAGGTCCACCTCGGAAGCTTTCAACTCATCATATGGCTATGCTTATGTGCGAGAACTTGTGTACATACAATCATGAAAGAGCATTTCGAGATGGAAGCAAATACAACCAATGAAATCACAGACTCAGTAACCGGGGAAGCTCTCAAGGCAAGGTAGCCCAACTTCTTTCGCACCGCTTTCACAGCCCAAGAGAGAGCTCAGCGAGGCGTATCATCTAAAGTAGGACTTTCATGCGTCTTTGAATATTCTGTTGACAAGGCCCCCTTTCTTTACTTTAGGCTAAGCAGGAAAATCAGGACCATCATCAGGGGTAGCTAGAGGCTTCAAACTATTCCATCGTTGCCATCTTTCTTTAGAAAAGAATCGACATCGAAAATCGAATACTGAGGAAAGAGATAGAATAGAATCGGAAAGCCAGAAAGAAGAGTTTGTTTTCCTCCTTCTCGAAAGCCTCCTCTCTGGAAAGACTTTTTCTTTAGTTATTTGTTTTGAGAGGACCCTTATTCTGCGGGAAGGGAGGCAGGAGTTGGCTACAACTATCGTAGCGGAAAGGAGGGCAAGATGAGTCCCTTTCTTCTGTGATGGGTTCTCGGCTTGTCTCTATGGGTTTCATTCAATATGGAATTCCTTAGAACTCCTTATCTCTCTCACTCTCCGGTAATAGAATAGAAGTACAGAAGGGAATGTATGAGCTCTGCCTGTGAGCTACCGATGCTGGATTGCTTTGAATCAACATCCCTCCGTCAGATATCTCCTTCCTAGGCTTCTGCCTTCCCATGATTAGCGAAGAGAAGGAAAGAGAAAAATGGATATGGATTAGGTAAGGTAAGGGAGGTTTTTCTTACTTACTTGAGGTTAAGAAGTCGATTCTGCTATTGATGTGAATATAATTCTATCCTCCTGTGTTTACTATATCAAGATAATACGCTCATTCTTTTGTCTTATCATCTTTGCATCTTATCTAAGGTTTAGAGCAATATATAATGCCTTATGATCCCTTCTATGTATCTCTTTTTTTCCTGCTTGTAGTATGGTAGCTTCCCTTCCTTCATTCCCTGTTAGTTTAGTAAGTCCTGAAATCTTTCTTATATTCTCTCTTTCCTAAAGGTTCGAATGGATAAGGAAAGCTAAGACTGAGGTAGCTGTCCTTTTCTTGTAGTTGTGATGTATCCCGTTTTGTTTCTGTAATGGACTCCCGGAGTCCTGTAGCTAACTAAGGCAGTCTGGATGCTCTCGAAGAGCTAAGGAGAGATAGAAAAGGCAAGGAACCCGGATGCAAGCAAGGAGAATATGGATGTCTTTCGAGAATATGAAAAGTGAAACCTTTAGTCTCCCTTCCTTCAAGTCTTTCTTCTAGTGGTTTTTATCCCTACGAGAACAAGCCATTTCTTTTCTGGGCAGAAGTCAGGTAGGAGGGCCAGCGCCCTTTCTCTTCTAGCATTAATAAGACTTTGACTTCTTTGCTTAAGGAAAGGAATAAGGAGCAAACATGGCATGAGTCTTAGCGTCTGCATCTATAAGGGTAGAGAAAGTATAGGAATAAGGAATGCATTATAACAAAGAATCTTTCGCAAGGTGAGGCTGGGACTAGAGACAATCCATAGAGCTATGATTCTTTTGTGACTTCCACCTTTAGTCGAGTGTGAAATGGTGGGCTTTATGCCAAACTGGAGGGCATTGGTTGGTCAAGATGCACCCGAGGCTTAGATTAAAGAGAACGCTGCCTCTGAGTAGATGTACGAATACTCATTCTCTTACCAATGTCTCTACTTCTCAAATCAATTGGAGAGGCCTCGAACGCCAAATCAAGTCATTGACAGAATGGATTTCGATGACGGCTGACGAATAGGATTTCTGAAGAAAGAAGACCCGAGCACACGCGCAGCCTGACTTGAATAACCAATTGTTTTTTTCTCTTTCCTCTCTGGATTGGGTCTTCCCCTGCCTCAAAGAGTAGGGTTCCATTCTGCAAGATCTAAATAGAATAGAAAGATAGTCAAAAGCATGAACGAACGCCGGAAGACAGAACGAAAGCCGGAAAGTTCTACGGCTTTCTAATCATGATTAAGACCGGTAGTCTCGTTTGGGACCTCAGACTAGAGCCTCGGTATACCTCTTGCTACTAAGTGATCGTGCGAAGTAGCAATCAAGCGGTATGGTGCGACTCATCACGGTCCAAGGTTTGCTGACTCCTGTCTCTTAGGCGTAGCAGGGTTTTCTTATATTTTTACGATTCCCATTCAAGCATTCTTATTCAACGTCAATGCTGCTTGTTCCAAATTCCTTTCTTTCCACTAGTTCTTACATAAGCAATTTGAAGGAAGTAAACGAAGTCTTTCTTTCCGAAATCCACTCCTGAAGGGTTTCAGTACTGGGACCAGATGAAGGACCAGAAGTAGCTTGTGGCGAAGCAAGGTCAGATGCAGATATTGGCTGAGAATCAACACTAGAGCCTGAAGCAGTAGGTAAAGTGAATGAGGTCTGCCGAGAACATGGTCTCGTAGAATGTGGACATGTAGCTGCAGGTGGCAGAACTGGCACAATAGCAATGTCTGAATCGGCTGGAGAGCTGGAGGCATAATGGCGCGAGGCATACGGATATGTGGTCTCATCAAAGCGCACATGCCGAGAGACATATACCCGGCCAGTGACAGGATCCAAACACCTATAGCCCTTGTGCTGCGAACTGTACCCTAGAAACACACATTCCGTTGTTCTTGGCAATAATTTGTTAGTAACATAAGCACCTAAGTGAGGATAACATGCACAACCAAAGACACGAAGGTCACTGTAGCAAGGGATACGACCAAACAGACGAGAAAATGGAGAATCCCAATTGAGCACAGGAGTGGGCAGGAGACGGCGGACGGCCCTCGTACCCATATGAGGCAGTCCCCGTTGGCTGATCCCTACCAACATCTCTTTCCCCTTCATCTTTTTCATTTGTTCTTTATCCCTTTGCCGTTAACAGGCTGGCCGAGGCCTTTTTCTTCATTTTGATTCTTGTGAAAGAGATTTATGAGTCCCTAGGCGAAGGTATATGAGCTGTTGTAGGTACAGGTCCATTAGCTGTAGGCACTCGCGCTGGTGTATGTATTAATTAAGAATCGGCATAAGACATTCCCGAAAACCTTAAGAACCAAGTAGAACGCTTCAGTCATGAGTTAAGAACACTTTTCACCACTGGATCTTTCAGCCAAGCCAATTGGATAAGAAGGCAATGAACATTGTTGTTGGAGTTGCTGCTGCAGTAGCCGCTGGTTCTGGTGTAGGTGTCGGTCTTGCAGATCCTCGCACTCGCCATAGAAAGAAAGCTTCCAAGTCAACGGAAAAGCCACTCGTACACAGGCCTGCCCTAATTCTGATTTTTCACTTGAACACAGGGCAATAGGAGAAAGTAAGCAACATACGGTAACTATCCCGTCACCTGCCTTGAGCTTTGTCCTGTCAAGGAAATCAAACTCTAAAGAGCCGACTTCCCGATCACTAGCTTCTCACTGACTTAACCGCGGGTTAATATGAATTAGAAAAACTATCCGTTACCTCGTTAACCTCACAGGAAATATGAGAAGCCCTCCAAACACAAGAATCGAGCATCTGAAAAATCCTGAGCATAGTGGCCTTCACGGATAATGGGATAAGCAGCTTTCCTATGTTTCGCATCCACGAGAAGAATCGCCAGCAATCATAACATACCGACACAATGAGGGCAGCACATAGAGATAATCCTTCAAGCACTGACTGGAACTCGCACCAATTTCTTTGTTTTGTTGCCGTGAGCTTGCAAGGGCAATAACTTGACCCTGAGAGTTCCGAATAGCAAAACCAGTACCGGCTTGATCCGGATTACCAATAGCAGCTCCATCCAAATTGATAACAAACCAGTATCTTGAAGGGAATGGCCATGTAACAGGAGTGATTTTCTATTTCTTTACCCATGACACCAAGAGTTTGAGCAAGTTTAGCATCTTCAGGTCGCCGGGACATCGACGGACGAAAAAGTATAATTAACTCAATTAAGTCCGCTCGGATTTGCATCACACAGCGCCTGGTATCAACCTTGGCGTTGTCATGCCTGACTTTCTCAGCTTCCACATTCTCCATACAGTTATGGCAAAGGCCGAGTTTCCTATGAACTTAGGAAGACCTAAAAATCTTCAATGAGAAGCCCAGGCTAGGAAAATGTGCACCATAGAGTCACCTTGACAGTTCTTAATTCCAAACCATTCTTGAACAGATTCCAAAATCCTTGGAGCACGCCCAAAACAAAATCAATGTAACACCGATCGCCTTCCTTCTCACATAGCGAGCACCTCGACACCAGCTGAATATTTCTCACTTGCAAGGATGCATCTACAAGAACTCGGTTTCTTAGCACAAGCCACAGAAAAAAAGAGTTCTTTTGAGGGGACATTTCAAATCCCATACTTGCTTACTCCATGATCCCTATGCCTAACAGCATTCCAGGCGGATTGAAACGCAAATTTGCCGTGCAACCATAGCCTTTCATCAGGCGTATAGGAGCTAGGAATAGTTCCGAATTTGTTGCACAAGATTAGGAAAGAGGTTCAGCTCCTGAGGGATGTTCCAGACTTGATGAGGCTGCTCAATAATGTCGGATACCCCTAACTAAGATTTGGAACTTCTTATTCAAGCTGGAATATCTTAGCTCCTCAGGAATAAAGATCATGGAGATAAGACCATACCTATTTAGCCGATGCCATAAACATCAGACTGGTAGCAATTGTAGGCTCAATTGCATTGAGAAGCCATGACATGACCAGCTGATTTGTGGCACTCCAGTCCTTGGTATCACTCATATTGGGGATCAGAGACAGAAGGACAGCGGGCGCTGATCCATGAAGCTCCATAAATGCTTTCCTCCAATGAACAGACGAACCGAGCGAGCCCAATGCAAAGAACTCAAGTGAGGAGATCTGGTTACCTTTTCTAATACGTAATACGAGGAGGCAATGAATATGGAATGGTTGTATACCGAGGCAATGCTCTTATTCTTTTCAGCCAAAAGCCTATTCTTTATGGTGTGCCAGTTGCGGATCATAATCCCTAAAAAGAGAGGTAGCGGTTCCGTGGTTCGGCGGGTAGAGGAGATCACTATGAAGAATAAAAGGCATCGGAAGAGGTTTGGAACCCAAGAGGTAGCATTTGCGAACGATCCATATCAATTGGTACGAAAGCCTACAGCAAGAAGGAAGGAACGAATGATAGGAATGTAGCGGAAGAAAAAAGTTCTTTGAAGGGGGCCCACCGCCCTCCATTTTGGAACTCCTTTCTATCCTTGTCCCTTGCCGGCTAGAGCCACGGAGCTAAAGGCAGATTCTTTAGTCGCTTATGACTTAGTCCTGACCAAGCAAGGCAAATCTGAATACGGATGAAGAAGCAAGGCCTCTTTTAGATTGACTGTTGGCAGATCGAGATTGAAAGCCAGTAGCAACGAAGTGCTTTCACCTCTTGTAGTAGATCCGTCTAGTCGAAGATCCTTATTTCTGTCTAGTCTCCCTTTCTTCGCTTGTGAAGAAGCTTGGCTAGTTCTTTTTTTTGGACATTCTGTTCATCCTTTTTTTTCGTTTATAAGGTGAGCTTCAATGCCCCTAGTCAGTAGGCGAGCGCTAAAAGCGCGCTGAGTGGCCTTTTTCGTGCTTTTATTATCGCGAGTTTAGTTTGGAGCTTTTGTGTTAGGAAAGAGCCTGCGTGCCTCTTTCTTTTTTTGCCTTAAACACCGTGCTATTGAGCGTATAGAGCTTTTTAGAGTTGAGCTAAAGGTCTGAAAGAGTTCAATGCCAGCCCTAAAGATGGCTTTTGCTTGTCTTGTCTCGCCATAACAAGCTGAGCTAGATGGGCCCGAACCTGCTCTTTGGGGTTCATAATTGCCCATAGAGTTAGTTGTATCGGGGGTGGATATGGAATTAGACTTTAAACTGGCGTATGTCCTTTAGTTCAAGAAGGTGGACACAGCATTGCTCTAGATGAGGATAGATGCGTATGGTATAGGAATCGGGAAGAGAAGATCAAAGCCTTCCACGGATCACGAACTGGAGTTTTCTAATGAAAGAAATGCGAGAGCAGGCCCTGCAACGTGACTTGGTTTGCTCGGGTGTGGAAGGATCGGGGAACAGATATGTCGATGGTTGAAAGGCTAGCGAATACCATTCCATTCTTTCAGGAATTAGGCTTAGGAGGCCGGCCCGGCTAGCAAGAGCTAACCTAATTCGATTCCATTACCTTACTAGAGAAGCGGAAACAAGACCAAAACCCCGTCTTTTTCATTAAAGACCGATTCCACTCATAAGAGTTCAATCAAAAGGATCAGACTTGTCGAAAGCCCGTCTTTTTCATTAAAAAAGAGTGATTTAAGCAATAAACAAACTAGATTCAAGCAGAGGGCGAGGGAATGATCAGGATTGAGAGGCTGCACTTCAAAGGTATGGCTATCTATCCATCTCTCTATGGAGTCGACTCACTGGAAAAGGGAGGGCGACGTACGAGTTCAATCCCGCCTTGTTATCTGGGACATTTCTCTATTGTTGGTAGGGGATGGCAATACCCTTCTTTCGTTCTCCTCTGCCTGATTGGAGTCGAGCGCATTCCTTATTTGGATTCGAATTTGGCATTGACTTTACGAGACGAGTTCTCGCTGTGAAGTCAAGTTCCGTAGACTGAATTTGACTGACACGTTCCGTAGTAACTTGACTCTACGTGTCTGGCAAGCTCCTAAGGCTCCACGCGCTTCGGTGATTCACTCGCCTGACCGAATCAAACCTATATTTTTAACCTACCCTGACTACCACTTTTCTTTTTTACCACTTCTAATATGAAAACTCTGCCACGGCATCCTGCCACCCTTCTTTATCTATACTACTCTGGTACACGACGAGAGCATGAAACTGA